ATCTCACTAAAGAAGGAGCCATTTTCATTGTTACTGTACCAGCTGTTAAAATTAGGTCCGCCTGTCTAGGGCTCGATCTTGGTACCAGCCCATAACGGTCAAAATCGAACCGCGAGCCGATTAATGAAGCAAATTCAATGAAACAACAACTGGTACCATAAAGAAGCGGCCATAAGCTGGAGAGTCTTGACCAATTTGAAAGATCGTTTGATGTAGTTGAAATAAATGAATTTGGGGTTGTTCGATCAAGTAAGGAAAATTCAATAGAATTCATAATTCTCTCAATGGTATTTTTTTTTTTTTTTTTACTTTTTTGTTATTGTCTGAATATTCAGAAACTAAGACCACTCTAATGCTCCTTTTCGCCACGCATAAACTAAACCAACAATTAGGATAAGCATGAAAATAAAAGCTTCTATAAATACGGGTACCCCCAATACATCAAAACTCATTGCCCATGGATAAAGAAAAACGGTTTCAACATCAAAAACAACAAAAACTAGAGCAAACATATAATACCGGATTCGAAATTGTAACCAAGCATCGCCCATTGGTTCGATACCCGATTCATAACTAGAGAGTTTCTCTGGCCCTTTGTTAATCGGGGCTAAAACTGCGGAAATTAGAAATGCCAAAATAGGAATAACGCTTGATATTATTAGAAATGCCCAGAAAATATCATATTTGTAAAGCAGAAACATAGCCAAACTCCTATGAATGTGGAAAATAGACCTAATTTGTCGATTCAAATTTGAATTCATTGTCAAGTCATCAAAATTGGTTAATCAAAACAACAATTCATTTTGATCGAACCGCAAGTTTCATTTGTTTGTTATGATGTCTCGTTTTAAGATTTCTCGATTGGAATCCTATTTTCATTAAACTTCCTTCGATTTTATTTCAATATAGTATAAATCTCTTATACAAACAAAACAAACAAAACCCTTTTGTGTTCACCGCGCTTCGGACTTGTCTAAATCAAAGGAAGTCAAAAGAAAATTAGAATTTTTTTTTTTTTTCGAATTTCTAATTCGAACCTTCGAAATTCAATCGATTTTTATTATATTCTCAATATATAGAATATTTTCTGTTTCTGAATTATGTTTATGAAAACATATTCGTTTTTCAAACGCTGAGGTGTCAACAAATACAGTAATCCGTTCCTATATCCATGCGACTTACCTTACTATTCCATTTGAGTTGGGTTACGTCGGCGTCTCCCCGGATTTGTGTGCCTCCGAAAATTCACCAAAAGTAGGGGAGTATACCAAAGAAAGTATCAATAACTCTTTGATTGTGATGGGAACAGGAAAAGGGCAAATCCGTATGGAATTCCCATACGAAGATTATTTTAATTATTGAAGAAAGAAAAATGAGTTTGTTTAGCCGAATCCGAGATTCTAAAAAAAAAATAGCGATTAAATACATTGAAATGCGCTTTTGTTTTCAGTTTGATGTTCTGCTCGGAACGAGCCCCCTCCGAGCGAGCTTTTGGGAATGATTTGATTTCGATGAACCACAAGCAACCCCCAGCGACCAGTTACAACCAACAAAAATACAATGAATGAGGAAATGAAAACTATACTATTTTTGTGTTTCTGTATTTCTATTTTTATTATTATTTGATATTAGTATAGGGCTATACGGACTCGAACCGTAGACCTTCTCGGTAAAACAGATCGAACTAATTCTTATCAAAATGATTCGAACTCTTTCAAAGACCCAACATGCATTTTTTTTGCATTGGGCTCTTTCATTAACTGATAGAAATATCAGTTAGTCTACCATATTTTTTTCTTGACAGAAAAATAAGGAAATGGCTCCATGTGCTCTAATGCATTATTTGGATTCGGATATAGGAGCACTCCCAAAGTGTTTCAAAGAAGGGTTATCTTGACGTAGGTCTGCTTATGGCCTAGATCAACCTAAACGAAATGGAGTCTCTATCATCCTGATTAAAGAATCACATATGAAACTTCATACGCCTTAAGGTTCATAGAACGAAAAGAGAATTTTTGAGGTCCTTATACTCATCTCATTATGCCTAGCATTGAATAGACTAGGTATTTACCTTATCAATCTCTCAAATCGATGATGGATTCCATTTGGTTCCTAAAATAAAAGGGCACCCGAATCGGACCGATCCATTTGTCAGGCTATTGTTCTCTTGTTTTGTTCCCTACAAGCCACGGAGTCAGACATTAATTTCTCAAAAAGATCAATTCTTTTGATTGCATGATGGACTCCTCTGAAAAACATTGGCGCACGTGTAAACGAGGTGCTCTACCTAACTGAGCTATAGCCCTTGTCCTTGTGATACATATTTTATCACTTGTGATACATATTTTATCATATTATGTAGATAATTTCTTGTCAAGATGAATATTCCATGATCCCACACCATATCTCTTTGATCTTTTGGATTGGTATTGCTTAGAAGTCCTATTAGATTTTTACTCCATCGATGGATGCGATGGATCTCTTTTTTTGTTATAATGAT